TAATTTTTATACGATCTTCTTCAATGTTATTAAAAAAAAGTAAAGTCCAATAATGTATGTATATTGGACCTTTTGAGGCAATTATATAATCTAGGGAGCAATTCTAATGGGTCATATATTTCAATGCAATTTCGTTTTGACTTTTCCCTGGATTAGTCTATTTCCCATGAAAAGTAAAAAGGGGTAAGGTAACTTTGTGTTGATTGTTTTCTAAATGTAAATTTTCTTCTTCTGCATGTAAAAAAGGAATAACTAAATCAATCAAATTCCGAGAGGCTTCATGAAGTGCTTCTTTCGGAGTTAAACTTCCATTTGTCCATATTTCAATAAAAAGTATCTCTTGTTTTTCATTCCCATTCACATAAGAATGAATACTATGATTCGCGTTTCTAACGGGCATGAATACAGCATCTATAGGATAACTGCTGTTTTGACAGTTCTTTGGCATTTTTCTACGATATCCACGATCCCTCTCGATTTGTAATTCAATACACAAATTAATGTGTTCCGTTAGGTTAGCTATATGCTGTGTATTATCAACGATTTTCACAGAAGGTGGTAAAATAATGTCTTGAGCAGTTACATATCCAGGACCCTGGATACAAATAGACGCTTTACGAGTTTCATACAGATTACTTCTCAATACAATATCTTTCAAATTCATTAAAATTTCATGTACAGATTCTTGAATACCTAGGATGGTAGAATATTCGTGTGTTATTTTCTCAGATTTTGCACGTGTAATACATGTTCCTTCTATTTCTCCGAGCAGAGCTCTTCGCATCGCGATGCCTATTGTATCGGCTTGGCCTTTCATAAGTGGGGCCAGAATAAAGCGTCCATAATAAAGACGCTTACTGTCTTCTCTTGATTCAACACACTTCCACTGTAGTGTCCGAGTAGATACTATTACTTTCTCTCGAACCATATTAATATTAGTTTATCAAATCGTTGAATTATTTTATTTATTTCTCTTGAAATCTCTTTAATGTTTTAATGTTTACACACGTCTTTTTTTAGCGGGGCCTACAGTCGTTATGTGGCATAGGGGTTAGGGTTAGGTTACATCCCGTACGAAACTTAATACCACTTCTACGAATAGCTCTTAATGCTGCATCTTTCCCTAGACCCCGGCCCTTTATTCCCTTTATTTTATGATTACTTTTGCTTGTTGCATACCTTCATCTACCACTACTAGCATTTCCTGCTGCGGTTTGAGCGGTAAATGGTATCCCTCTTCTTGTACCCTTGAATCCACAAGTACCGGCGGAGGACCAAGAAATTACTCGAGCCCGTACATCTGTAATAGTCACAAGGGTATTGTTGAAACTTGCTTGAACATGGATAACCCCCTTTGGGATTCTATGTGCATTCTTACGTGAACCAATACGTCTATTTCTACATGAACCGATTTTTGGTATAGGTTTTGGCATATTTTAGCATCTCATAAATATTAAATAAGCGATATAGGGATATATCCATTTCATGTCAAAACGGATCTTAAAGGTTATCCTTGTCTTTGTTTATGTCTCGGGTTGGAACAAATTACTATAATTCGTCCCCGCCTACGGATCAATCGACATTTTTCACAAATTTTACGAACGGAGGCCCTTATTTTCATATTTGTCACCCCTTTTATTAATTCCGAATCTACTAAAATTGGAAGAAAATAAGTTTCTTGAAATTTTTAACTTCGAATTGTATTCCCACGAAAGAATGTTGAAATTGAAAAAACTACCAAATTATTTTAGTCTTTTCTTTGGCGTATACAAATTTTATATCCTTTAGTGTAATCATAAGAATTTATCGCAATTTTTATTCTATTTATTGGTGTTATACGTATAAAACTACGTTAAATCCTTCTCGAAGCAAAACCCATAATCATATTTTCATTATCTAAACGAACTTGTAACATACATAACATTGGGAAGTAATTCATTAATTAAATTAAACCCTGATTAATAGCTTTTTGTTCTTTCATGCGAGGGAAAATTTCTTTGAAGTATCAACAACGATCAACTAATCTAAGAGGCATAATATTAGAAACCGACTCTCTCTCTCTTTTTTTTTTTTTTTTTCAAATAGGAAAGTTCCACATCTGATTCGGCTATCAAAAAAATTATCATATATACTACCAAATTTCTCCGCCGATCTCTTCTATTCGAGCTTATCGGTCTGTCATTATACCTCGAGAAGTAGAAAGAATTACATACAATCCCCACTCCGCCTAAAATTATCGGAATTCGTTGATAGTTAGAATCTATTCGCAGGCCGGGTCGGCTGATCTGTTTTAACTTTAAAACAGTTCTATACGGCTCTTTACTATTCTTCCTATGTCGTAGAGTTCAAACCAAAAAATATTTATTGCTTTCCTGATGTTTTCTCACATTTTAAATAAAACCTTCTCGTAAAAGGATTTTTACAATATTTTTACTGATGTTAGTAGATGGTATTCTAACTGTTCCTTTTTCATTCATTCATGTCAGCATTTAGTATAGAGGTGATTATGTCAGCAATAGTGTCTTTACTCATGATAAACTAAGATTATTATGAGCATATCGTCGATTACTAGCTCCTATGATTCGAATACACATTAATTCTCGGGCCCGCTGTTATTCGCTACATTAAAGGGGGCTTGAGGTTGAATCATATCCTTTTTTTTTTATCAAAAAAACCTCTTACCTTTGGTTCTACATTCCTACCCCGAAATAATAAATTGGGTTCGTATAGGCATTTTTGATGCCGCTATTGAAACAGCCCTTCTGGCTATATTTTCCGCTACTCCACTCATTTCATAAAGTATTCTGCCGGGTTTAACGACAGCTACCCAAAACTCGGGAGATCCTTTACCCGAACCCATACGTGTTTCTGTCGGTCTTACCGTAACAGGTTTGTCTGGAAATATACGTACCCATATCTTTCCACCACGGCGTGCATTTCGTGTCATTGCTCGTCGCCCCGCTTCTATTTGTCTAGACGTGATCCAAGCGGGTTCAAGCGCTTGAAGGGCATATCTACCGAAGCAAATACGATTACCTCGATAAGATATTCCTTGCATTCTTCCTCTATGTTGTTTACGGAATCTGGTTCTTTTGGGGTTATAGTTGATGGTTGTTTATCAATTCCAACCATCTCTACTACAGAACCGGACATGAGAGTTTCTTCTCATCCAGCTCCTCGCGAATTAAACGATTAAAAAAAAAGTCAAAAAGTCATAGATGGTGAATAATAATATAAGGGATTGAGTCAATATTTTGTTTTGCTTTTTATTATAATAGCAAATTGACTCAAATTTCGGAAAAATAACGAATTCGCGGGCGAATATTTACCATTTCAACCTTCAGTTGTAAAATTAGTCTATGACCTAACCTTGTAAAAAAAAAATAGGTTCGTTCCGCCATCCTACCTAATGAATCATTATAATTCCTTTTCAATAGAATCTTGTGCAGTCACAGGTTCTGTCGTTCCCACCACCTCTCGATTAATGGTTAGGTCTTAATTTTACAACGGAGTCCCTAATTAAATTTGTTTGTGAGTCAACCTTCTCAGTCTTTATTGACTCGGGTCTCTTTATTTTTTGTTCTATGCATGTTTTTATCTAATTATGAATCAATCAGTTTTGATGCTCTATTACATTCCCTTTGATGAGATGAATGACTCATAGACCTTACATATTGGAATCATATATCGTTGATATTTTATTTCTAGCTTTCTCTCTCCTTTCCATTTATCTCTATACTCTCTATTGCTTTACAATTAATATAATAATTAGATTCGTTTTTGTTTGTTTATGCAAAAATTATTCCAGTTGCTACAATGATATGCCTTAATATAACATATCTTGACTGGGTCCTTGTATCTACAGATAATGTGAAGCGGTAGGTTGTTTATAGTTCTATAGTTATTAGTTCGTACTGTGGGCTGTTACATTTTTTTGAGTCCTAATCCTAAAAAAAACCAACGAGTCACACACTAAGCATAGCAATTATATCAAATGATTAATCTAATTTTTATTTAACCCTATAGAATTGTTACTTTTTTTTTAATCACTAAGAAAAATATAAATACAAGTCAAGTAAGTGCTTATTATTCCTGGTCTACAAATATCCAAATTTTGATACTTACGACTCTCCATAGATATTTCGAAACAGCATAGGAACAATGAATATATTTTAGAATATATTTTAGCTCGAATGGTTTCTAAAGGAACCCTACCTTCTCTGATCCATTCAACACATGCAATTTATTTTACGTCGATACGCCCTGCAATTTTTACTTGAATTCCTTTTGTACTTGCCTGTTCAGTTAATTCAATAGCTTTTTTCATTTCTTTGTGAAATGAAACCTTATTCTTTAATTGTCCGGCTATAAATTCTGCAAGACGATTGGGGCGACCGTAAGGGTTTGCAATTTGTGTAATAGCAATGTTGAGTTTTCGGTTTACACAATTGAGTTATTTTTGTACATTGAACGGCAATTATTCGATTTTTATAGTTTTGTCTTCTATTAATAATTTGCGGAATCCCATAATATTATGATCTGAATCATATCAATTATTTTTTGAATCTCTATACGTCCAATTCCCTTGACACTAAAGGATATTTTCCTATTTTTTTGTACATAATTTTTTATACAATTTCGTAGTTTTTGATCTTATTGTAAATACTCAGAATACTTTTTGGGCTGTGCAAACCAAAAATAATAATGACCTTGGGTTGAACCAAGTCTGAAACCAAGCGTATTTATTTTTTGTCCCATAATTTACCACTACTAAATATATTGTGAAACAATGTGTATTTTTTGTTTATCCAATCGAGTTTTTTAAGCATAACATAATATTGTCTATTTGTAGTTTTTATAATATGAATTTATAGGAATAGTTGTCTTTGAAATATTCCTAAGTTCCAAACTACTTGACATAATTTCCTTTTATCTATTTCTCGTTGTCCATCTACAGATATATCTTTCAATAAAATAGTTGTATGACATGTATATCGTCT